AAAATCCCTCAAATTGTATCTGATTAAATCCAGGTATTGTAGACATTACCTCATTTGCATCCCCGAGCATTTTGAATTTCCCATTTATCAAAAAATCCCATTCTACTATTAAGTACATTCTTCATCGAATTAGATCGATGATCTAGCACTGATGGAATTTCTATTCTGTTTACTGAATCACATGAAATTTTATCCAACTCCATATTTGGAATGAAATGTATGAACTACGTTTGAACGGAGGAATAAAGAGAATTTTCTACTTAAATTGGAAGTTGCAACAGATCAAAATGGAAAGGAATTGATAAAACAGTCCTAGAAACAGAATTCTGTCACTTAGACTTATTAAAGTTAAAGTCATAAGGTTTTGTATATAATAGCAAAACAAAAAGGATTTCAATTATACCATTATTATGATATTACATATTCGAATTTGAGAAAAATAAAAGGATTCGGTATTTGGGAGATAAATACAAAGACAGAAAAATCAGAAACAACATAGGATCCATTTTTTTAGCACTTAACCGTCTTTATGTTAGAGATTTCGTTATTCAAAAAAAAAACGATTCGCAGAGAAGAGAAATATTTCTACTTTACTTTACTGATTTTTGAATAGAATATGATTTGAAGTGTATAAGAAGGGTTGCACTTATTAAACACGTATGCGGATAGCTATAATATCCGACTTCTCTTTTATTGCTGGTTCTATTCGGGACAGTCCGGGTCGTGTTCTATCAAAAGAGAATTTCTATTTAATGCAAAATTGAAATGAAGTAGGATAATTTTATGATAATTACCTATAGACAATATATCTAAATAATAGATATCTGTGTAACAATTTATGTTCTGGGGTTTACATATACTGATATGTTTTGTTATAATTGAAATTGAGAAGGATTTTTTGATTGAAAAAATAAATACTGATTAGTTCTGTCTCAATTTGTATTTTCTTATGTCATTAGGAAAACACAATTTGCGATTCAAATCCCAGAATCGTCATTAATTCGAACTAAGCAGTCAATAGTTAATGGTTCAAGTTTGTCGGCTGAAAATCCACATTTGATTTCTCAATAGAAAAGCCAGAGAATGTTTTTAGCATTGTGGATTTTCCAATACTATACAATCAATCGAAGGGATGGATAAAATCCAAAAAGGGTGTTTCTTTTAGGAAAAGGATTAAGGAAAACAGGAGTCAAAATCCAAGTACAATAAAACTTCAGCAATCTGGGAAAATTTTCATCTATTTTGTATTATTTTGGCGGCATGGCCGAGTGGTAAGGCGGGGGACTGCAAATCCTTTTTCCCCAGTTCAAATCCGGGTGTCGCCTGATCAACAAAAAAACCCGAAATCTCTTCTTCTCTTCGGTTCCGCTTATAGAACTCGCAGAATTCTTCCCCGTTAGAAGCAGAGGAAACAGACTGTTAATGCTTTGTTGATTCTAAGCATGTGGTCTGAGGGTTTTCTAAACAAAATTTCTAAACAAAAAGAGTGTGAATGCTCGTTCGCATCTAGGATTCAAGGAAATATTCGAATCTACTGGTAGAGGGTCTATCAAGACTTCACGATTCCCTTATATTACTAAGGGAGTGTCTAATGACTGGATCTTGAATCAGATTGTAGAGCCTGAATAGGAAATCTGATTCAATTAAGAGTTTTGGAAGGAGGTGCAATATACGACGGACTCGCGAGAATCTCCGAGTGCTCAGGTATCCAACCAATATTAAATTGGATTGATAATTGACTTTTCTATTTTATAGAAAAAGGGGCAAACAGAAAGAATTTCTTTGCGGCAACCCCTAGACAAGCCCCCTCTTTCAGAGCAATAATGGGGAAGGGGGGTACCGGATCAAATGGGGAAATAGAGGTCTGTAATAGATAGAGATTTCTGGTTTTTCGTGATTTCTTCCTTGTCTGTTTTTACTTACTAAGGTCAACAAAACAAAAAAAGAATAGGCCTTATTATTCTTATTCCTACATGTTCCCATTCCCTTCGGATCTTACTACGTATTTTGCTTGTGTTTAATCTTTCCCGATTCGAAATCATAATCGATTTATTGGATTGGTTTCTCGATAGTGTTCGGTCAGAATCCCTTTTTGACTCTGCGCCATGGATTCCACTATTATTAGGGAGGAATAATGGAAAAATTCCTTCGTATTTATAGAGATAGGGGACATAATTCACATGGATATAGTAAGTCTCGCTTGGGCTGCTTTAATGGTAGTCTTTACATTTTCCCTTTCACTCGTAGTGTGGGGAAGAAGTGGGCTCTAGAAGTACTACTAATTGAGTTGAGGAATCAAACCGTATCAATTGTTTTATAGATCGTTCTGCAACGCGTTTTGAACTATTTAAAATCAAAATCTCTGAATTTCGAATCCCATTGGACTCCAATGGAGTTATCTATGATATGAATCATACTCTTTCTCTCAAAGAGATATTTCAGTGATTCCCGTGTTTGTATTTCGAAAAGAAAGGGATTCCGATGATTGGAAATTTCTTCTAACCTAAAATTCTTCCGAAATTTTCTATTTCAATCAATGGAATGAGCTCTTACTATCTTTATAGATAGATACTGAGAAAGACTAGACTTTTTTTTATTTCTTTCCCTCTTTATTGTTCAAAGAAGAAGACGTTTTGTTAAGTGTATACGCACTTTCTATGAGAAATGATATAGAGATAGTGGTTATCTAATGAGAGACTATGCAATAATAAGATCTTACCTTGAGCGAGTCACATATGGGGCATTTACCGATTGGTTTCTAATTTTAGAAAGTCGATTTATGCTTTATCGACTTATTTCATATCATGGTTCGGGCATTCAAAATCGGTGAGGTTTTCTCTTCCTTATTAGTAAAAGGAAAGGAATTAGAATCCTAAGATAAGAGTGATTTCCGATTGATCGGAACAAATCGATGTAGTAAATTGGGTATTATGTCAATTCCATACAATATATGATATGGAATTAATATACATCTATGAAGAGAATATTGTAGATTGATCTATAAAAACTTAAGCCTTTATCTTTATTCTAGATTACAACTTTATAGACTAAAAGATAGATAGTATGGTAGAAAGAAAGATGCATCTATTTCTTTCTACCATACTATCTATCTTTTAGAATACTGCCGATTATAGTCCGCTCATTTCATTTAAGTTAAGACGCGAAATTGGAATCCTTTTCATTTGACTTCGTCAATTTTCGATAAGAACTCAGAAGGAAAGTTTCGTTCAAATGAATTTTCAAATTCAATTGAATTAATCATTTTGACTGACTGTTTTTACGTAAATGATAAGTAGAAAAGCGGTAGGAACTAGAATGAATAGCGCAGTAGCAATAAATGCAAGAATATTTACTTCCATAATCTCATCGTTTTTTTTACTTCGCAATAACTCGGGATTTAATCCCCTAGAGATGATAAATATTTTATCTGTAAATTCAATGAATGAATTACCTCTCGATGATCTTGAATCGGATCAATATCATGAATAACAATATCTGATCTATCAAATCAATTCGTCGTCGAGACTTGAATAGTATAACATAGGAAGTTCTTTTATCCATACCGAATCCAAATTTGGATTCCTGACCCAATCAATCCAAAATTCCTTTATTTAGAATCCATTTCCTTGTTTTTTTCTATAACCTACCTTGCGTCTTCCTTGTACAATCATCTGATAAAGGATCATCAGATTACCTTTCCACTTCGATTAGTCACATAGTTACAAATCTAAACAAACAATAAAAGCGAAATGGAAAAATAGAAAAGAAAAAAGAAATAACAACCCCTTATTTGCTTTGGGAATGAAAGTATGCCCCCCGACACCCTTTCATAGTTCATAGAAAGGGAAAAAATGAATTGATGTATTTATGGGATATTGGATCCGTCGGGACTGGCGGGGCTCGAACCCGCAGCTTCCGCCTTGACAGGGCGGTGCTCTAACCAATTGAACTACAATCCCAGGGAAATAAGGGATCTAGCAGAAAATTTGATTCTTTTTTATCTTCGTATGGGGTATTTCTGAAGGACAAGAGGGGGTTAGACCATTTCATGGTAGATTGGCGAATTATTGGGCCGAGCTGGATTTGAACCAGCGTAGACGTATTGCCAACGAATTTACAGTCCGTCCCCATTAACCGCTCGGGCATCGACCCAGGAAGAATCAATTTTAGGCTTATTGGTAATCCATGATCAACTTCCTTTCGCAGTACCCTACCCCCAGGGGAATTCGAATCCCCGCTGCCTCCTTGAAAGAGAGATGTCCTAAACCACTAGACGATGGGGGCCGACTTGTCCAACCGCCCTCATACTATGATCATAGTATGATCAGTTTTTTGAAATTGTCAATATAATGGAATGATATGATTAGATCCAAAGAATCTTTCCGTTTTTCAGAATTGTATAGAATTGTTGGATTCGTCATTGATATTCATTATCAATCGACATTCTCTATATAAATCTACTAAAATAAATCTAGTAAGCGGGATCAAGAAGTTATCAAAAATTTTCTCTAAGACTTTAGTTCAAGGGGACAAGTAGAATCTCTTCATCACATGATTCGATGAAATATCTTGAAATTTCTTTTATGTCGAATTGGTAAGTGTACATGTATGTTATAATCAAGCCAATTTTGTTTTGATAGGAATCATCTCAATAAAAAAAAATTAAGGCGGGTCTTGAAACAATTCATTTTAGCCTAGACTTGCTAGGCAAATCCATTTGATTATTCCAAAATCAGCCACTAGCCACCATGAGTCTACTGCATATACTTATGTATATAATATATGTGCATATAGAAATTTTATCCACATAGTGATTCGTTCGGGAATTAAATCAAATAAGCCCTTTTAACTCAGTGGTAGAGTAACGCCATGGTAAGGCGTAAGTCATCGGTTCAAATCCGATAAAGGGCTTTCATTTTTTTTTTCATAAAAGTCCAGTCATATCATAGTATTCAGAAAATAGAGATCTTTTTTTTATTTAGTTGAAATAAAAAAGGAAC